CACTACTGCTCGAATAGCATTTCCTGCTGCGGTTTGGGCAGCAAAAGGTGTTCCTCTTCTTGTACCCCGGAATCCACAAGTACCTGCGGAGGACCACGAAATCACGCGACCCCGTACATCTGTAATGGTCACAATGGTATTGTTGAAACTTGCTTGAACGTGAATAACTCCCTTTGGTATTCTACGTACATTTTTACGTGAACCACTACGTGTATTTTTACGTGAACCAATTCTTAATATAGGTTTTGCCATATTTTTTCATTTCACAAGAAATATATGGATATATCCATTTCATGTCAAAACGGACCTTTTTTTTTGTCAGCTCCTTGGAAGTGCCTTTTCTTTTACTTTAGGTCCTTTAGTAAGATTATCCTTGTCTTTGTTTATGTCTCGGGTTAGAACAAATTACTATAATTCGTCCCCTCCTACGTATTAGTCGACACTTTTCACAAATTTTACGAACGGAAGCCCTTATTTTCATAGTTGTTATTCCTTAATTCTGTTAATATATTTATTGGTGGACGAAAAAAAGTTTCTTAATATTTTTGAATCTTGAATTGTATCTTCGTGAAAGGAATGGTGAAATTGAAAAAACTACTTACTCATTTGAATCCTTCTTATGAAGTCTAGAAAAAGGCTGTCTCCTGATTAACTTATACCTAAGAACTTACTCAAAATTTTATTTTTTCTCCTACAGGTATACCTATACAAAAATATGTCGAATCCTTTCAGAAGCATGACCTAAAAAAAAATCTTTAGTATCTAAACAAAATCGAACCATGTCGTTCGGAAGTGATTCAGAAAGAAAGCTTTCATTAATTCTTTTTTTCTTTAATTTCATTCGAAGTAAAACATCCGAAACTTTTTTGAGTAGGGGTGGTATTAAACAATCCCCCTTTTTTCACAAATCGTAAGTGCCAGATATCCCATTTTTATATTAGAAGGATTACCATATATAACACAAAATTTCTCCGCCGATTCTTTTTAGTCGAGCTTCTCGGTCTGTCATTATACCTTGAGAAGTCGAAAGGATTACAATTCCTATTCCGCCTAAAATTCGTGGAATTCGTTGAGAGTTAGAATAGATTCGTAGACCCGGTCGACTTATTATCTTTAAATTTAAAATCGTTTTATAGGATTCTTTCTTATTTCGTCTGTGTCTTAGGGTTAAAATTAAAAAATATTGGTTGTTTTCGCGATGTTTCCTTACGTTTTCGATAAAACCCTCTCGTAAAAGGATTTTAACAATGCTTTCGGTGATGTTAGTCGATCCTATCCGAACTGTTCCTTTTCTATTCATGTCAGCATTTCGTATAGAGGTTATTATATCAGCAATAGTGTCTTTCCCCATGATAAGTTTAAATTTCTTATTGTTCTATAATTTTGATATAATCAACATGCTTTTTTCTTTTATTTATATATTTATATATAGATATAGACGAATTATATATTAATATATGAATTAAATTCTTAATATTTTATTATTAAGGGTATATGCGTGATACACAATCTATTAATGAATTTTATTTTAATACCAGTTTTTTAATCCTATACTAAGCTATCGATATTTAGATCTTATAATACTTCAGGAGCTAATGAAACTATTTTAGTAAAGTTTAATTGTCTCAATTCCCGTGGGATCGCCCCAAAAACTCGAGTTCCTTTTGGATTTCCTTCTTGATCAATGACAACGGCGGCATTGTCATCATATCGTATTATCGTCCCATTGTTACGTTTGAGTTCTTTACAAGTACGTACAATTACAGCTCTAATAACTTCTGATCTTTCTAGAGGAGTATTTGGTATTGCTTCCTTGATTACAGCAATAATAACGTCACCAATATGAGCATATCGGCGATTACTAGCTCCTATTATTCGAATACACATCAATTCTCGAGCCCCGCTGTTGTCTGCTACATTCAAATAGGTTTGTGGTTGAATCATATCATTTTTTTTATCTCTTCTTTTAATGCAAAGGACGAAGTAAAAAAATATTGTTTGTCAAAAAAAGAAAACTTATAATCTTTTTATCCTTAAATGTTATTTAGCTTTTTCATTCTATAATTCCTATTCAGAAATAATGAATTGGGTTTTTATAGGCATTTTTGATGCCGCTATTGAAATAGCTTTTCTGGCTATATTTTCGGGTACACCACCCATTTCATAAAGAATTTTACCTGGTTTAACCACAGCTACCCAATACTCAGGGGATCCTTTCCCAGAACCCATACGCGTTTCCGCAGGTCTTACTGTAACTGGTTTGTCTGGAAATACACGTACCCAAATTTTTCCACCACGTCGTACATTTCGTGTCATTGCTCGTCGTCCTGCTTCTATTTGTCTAGATGTTATCCAAGCGGGTTCAAGTGTTTGAAGAGCATATCTGCCAAAACAAATACGATTCCCACGAGAAGATATTCCTTTTAGTCTTCCTCGATGTTGTTTACGAAATCTTGTTCTTTTTGGGTTATAGTTGATGGGTTTTTTCTAAATTAGAAATTCCACCTCTACTACAGAACTGAACGTGAGAGTTTCTTCTCATCCAGCTCCTCGCGAATAAAATGACTAAAAAAGCTTGTATTAAAGTATAGATGTAGTTAATGATCAATTCTATTAATCATGGTATTTTTTGAAATTGCATCCGATCTCTTCTAAATTTGTGTATGTCTTTTTCGAAATGGAATCCAAGCTGAATTTTATTTATTTCAAAATAACGTAATATTATCCTCTCGAATGTCGTTTTTGTTAGCGTTAGAATATTCTAACAAATCCTTATTTTCTTTTATCTTTTTAAATTTTTTTTTGTATTTTATTACTTTTATTTGAAAAAAAAAAAATTTCACCGGCGAATATTTACTCTTTCAATATCTATTTTAAGTTTGATGTTTATCCCACAAGGTCTCAGAATAACAATCAGAATAGATAATAAAGTTTCTGGTTTATTCCGCCATCCTGTCCAATGAATTACTAAGATTTGTTTTTCAATAGAATCTCATGGGTTCCGTCGTTCCCATCGCTTCTTTATTAATCATTAGGCCCGAATTCTACAATGGAGCTCTTATATGAAATTTGGAATTTCATTTTTTAATTTGTTTTTGAGTCAATTTTCTCAGTTTTTATTGGCTCAAGGCTCCTAATTTTTTTTTCGGAACAGATTTATCTAATTATTATGAATGAATCTGTATTGATGCTTTATTACATTGCTTTTCTTACAGTGACCTCATAGACTTTCCAAATTGGAATCATATATCATTAATATGCAATTTTTTCTCTCTTTCTTTCATCCTTCCACTTATCCGCATACTTTTGCTTTTGATTACCTTTTATAACTTATAATCATATTTCTTTATTATTTTTTTTTGTAAAAAAAAATTCAGTTGCTACAATGATATGATCAATCTATCATATCTTGACTGATTTTTTTTGATCCAGATAATGCGAAGCAGTGAGTTGCTTAGGTTATTTATTAATGCTATAGTTATTAGTTGCTGTTATTAGGTAAGGTCTTTTTTCTTTTTTTTTTTTTTTATCTTAATCTAATCCTAAACCAACGAGTCACACACTAAGCATAGCAATTATATCAAAGGAGTTTTGATGGAAATTTTTATTCAACCTTATAGAATTGCTGGTTTTATTCTTAAACATAAAAAAGAAGACTGCAATTTTTTATTGCTGTATAGTGTTATACTACATAGTTTTCGTTTTTTATCGTTGGATAAAATGTAAAGATCAAGAAAGTTTTTTTATTCTTCATCTACTAATATCCAAATTTTGATTCCTAAGACCCCATAAATAGTTCGAACTGTATAGGAACAATAATCAATTTTAGCTTCAATTGTTTGTAAAGGAACTCTGCCTTCTCTGATCCATTCAACACGTGCAATTTCTTTTCCGTCGATACGTCCTGCAATTTGTACTTGAATTCCTTTTGTATTCGCCTGTTCAGTTAATTCAATAGCTTTTTTCATTGCTTTTCGAAAAGAAACGCGATTTTTTAATTGTCCAGCTATAAATTCTGCAAGAATATTAGGATCCCCATACGGATTGGAAATTCTGGTAATAGCAATGTTGAGTTTTCTATTGATACAATTAAGTTCTTTTTGAACATTAATCTGTAATTCTTCGACTCTTTGGGGTTTATCTTCAATTAATAATTTAGGAAATCCCATATAGATTATGATCTGGATGAGATCGATTCTTTTTTTAATTTCGATACGGGCAATTCCCTCCATACCAGAGGATATTCTTTTCTTTTTTTGGACATAATTTTTAATACAGTCGCGTATTTTTTTATCTTCTTTTAAACCTTCAGAATACTTTTTTGGTTGTGCAAACCAAAGAGAATGATGATTTTGGGTTGTACCAAGTCTGAAACCAAGTGGATTTATTTTTTGTCCCATGGGCCTCCACTACTATATGTATCATAACATGTTAGATTTATGTTTTCATTGCTGTATCCAGGTTTTTTAAAATACATTAAATATTCTTCATATTGTTGATAGAAGGATATATCTTCCAATACAATAGTTATATGACAAGTGGATCTTTTTATTGGGTAACTCCGTCCTCGTGCCCGAGGTTTTAATTTTTTCACAGCATTTCCTTGGTTCACTTCAGCTTTACTAATTACTAAATTGGTTTCTTTGAAACCCTTATTGTGACTAGCGTTTGCTGCTGCAGAATAAACCAATTTAAAAATGGGATAACATCCTCGATAAGGCATAAGTTCTAATATCATAAGTGCTTCTTCGTAGGAACGTCCGCGGATTTGATCAATTACTCTCCGTGCTTTATGGGCAGACATAGATATATATTGCCCTAAAGCATATACGGAAGTATATGATTTCTTTTTTTTCTTCTTTATCATACGGTTTACCTCTCATTAAAAAAAAATCTATATTCATTTTTTTTTATTCATTTAATTAACGACGAGATCTATTATCATTTTTTGCATGTCCTCGAAAATTTATAGTAGGTGAAAATTCTCCCAATTTATGTCC